TTTTCTAAATAGTCTTTTTAGTTTAACCTAAGACAACGTGTGCGTGGCTAAAAAAATTGACTTAGTGAATGAAATGAAAATATACAACTAATATATGATCTAGAGTTAAGTTATAGAAAAAAAGATTACAATAAAGATTACAATACAATATTGATATTAGAGTAGAGAATTGAAAAAAGGAAAGAGATCTCAAAGATCTTTTTCCTAAAATTACCTTTTGTCCATTTATATCATAATCCTACCTTTCCTTCAATGAATTAGATTGGTCATCGAATCCGACTATTAACTATTCGGAGTCGTAATTTGACGAAGAAGTCTTGTGGTATTACTGTGGTATTACGACATTAAATAAAAAAGGATGTTCTATAGAATGATTCCCTTTTTCAGTTGATTTTATTCAACGATTGACCAAACGAAAATATTAATAAATAATAAATTGTATGAACTTAGATCAATCAAATCAATTTCTATGCAACGATTCGCCCCAATCAATTTATCCATTGATTATCTTATCCATTTAGGTTGCACGATAATGATAAACAATGGGGAAGGGTTAATTTATAAAAAGGGGATTCATAAAAGGTTTGTAGAAGGGAGGTCGAACTAGGTATATAGAATTGAATGACTATAAGTTAACTCTTGTCAAGCGTTAGACGCATCCTTAGCAAATCTGATTGAATTGAAGATGAAGAAAGAGTTGGTTTACATTGTAGAAGAAAGACATGTATATGTGATATTAGTTGTTAGATACGAGCTAAAGATATATCTAATTTGACCTACTAATCGAATGTGAATGTAGACGGGGATTCTATAGAAATCCTTCTGTCTAATCTGTGACTGTGAGTTGAATTAATAAATGGATGAAGTCAATAAAAAAATCGAAGAATTCAAAGAGCGGTTCGGGACAAAGAAACAGAAAATCAAAAGTTGTATGGATTCATAAAGACTTTCTCGAGAGAAACTAAAAAAGAGATATCAAAGTAGTTTTGATTATTCAAGAATGTTATTACTTGAATTCGAAGTTCGTAGTTACTTCGACTGGCCGAATCGTAGCATGGAATAATTAAGTCATAGTTCATTGGTTGAATGTATCATTAACCATTTTTTTTTTGGTACGAGGAACTTATCATGAATCCACTGATTTCTGCCGCTTCCGTTATTGCTGCTGGATTGGCTGTAGGGCTTGCTTCTATTGGACCTGGAGTTGGTCAAGGTACTGCTGCGGGTCAAGCTGTAGAAGGTATTGCGAGACAGCCTGAGGCGGAGGGAAAAATACGAGGTACTTTATTGCTTAGTCTAGCTTTTATGGAAGCTTTAACAATTTATGGCCTGGTTGTAGCATTAGCACTTTTATTTGCTAATCCTTTTGTTTAATATTTAGATTAGAAATATGAAAAAATTTTTTCATATTATATTGCCTTGGATTTGTGCTTTGCTTTTTCGAATTATATAAGGATTTCATTCCTAGAATTACTTATTCGTTGAGAAAATGACCCACGGGAAGGGCTGATTTGCGGATGAGGAATTAGCATACCAACTCGCTTTCATCCTTCCCGTTCGTGTTGGTAGACCTCTTTTAGTTTTTAAGAGAGGTTGCAAGCAAGCGGTTAATTCATGATTTCTAAATCAAATAGATTTTTAATTCGATTTAGAAAATAGGAAATAGAAAGAAATATATATATATAAAGAGGGCAAAGTAATACAAAAAGAACTCTGTTCGATTTTTTAGTCTATCTATACGAGGAGATCATATCATATGAAAAATGTAACCGATTCTTTCGTTTCTTTGGGCCACTGGCCATCCGCCGGGAGTTTCGGGTTTAATACCGATATTTTAGCAACAAATCTAATAAATCTAAGTGTAGTGCTTGGGGTGTTGATCTTTTTTGGAAAGGGAGTGTGTGCGAGTTGTTTATTTCAAGAATAGGCTGGATCCAACCAGATGTACTTTTTCTGTTATAACTAGGAAAGTTATACCTAAGAAAGAGGGGTGCATGATCCCGCGAATTACTTCTGAATAAATTCAGAAATCATATGTAAGAACTATAGCATTTCGTAATTTATTGGAAAATCTACTTTGATTCTCTATCAACCAATAATGCGGGACCATTAACATGGTTAAAGCTAAACTGTTTGAAGTCCAGGCGCGGCATGGTACTCTTTCTACCACTATGTTAATATAGAGACGGTTTCAAAAAAATAAAAATATATATATATTTTATCAATATAGAACACTCATATCGATAAAATGATTTGAACTACTTATTGGGGATTTTATCCCCTTTTTAGCCAATGCTGAATCGACGACCTATTGTATATAAAGTAAAAAAACTTCTTGGATTAAAAAAAGTAAACAACTTTGCTGACAATTACATATTTTTTGTTTTGTTTGGTCAGAAGAGTCCTCCGAATATTTTGGTCTTGAATTAGTGATTCCGTTTGATATTTTGATTTCATTTTGGAATATGACAAGAGAGGATAGGCTCATTACATTAACAAT